AAAACTAATACAAGCATCGGAAATAACATAGTATTGTCTGACTCGTGGGGATATGAGAAAGTGCTTTTAGTGCCAAAACGAGTAATACTAATAAAAGGCTGCACCGTGCTTCTTACATTTTCATTACTATTTTCATTACTATTAATTCGATATGTGTTTAAAAAATAAGTTTTTTCATTGTTTTTCGTCGTTAATAAATATAATAAACGCAAATTTTTTTTAATAATTTCGGGTCCTTCTTTATCTTTACCCCATAGAGACATTGAATAGAACGAACTACTTTTTTTGCCACTGTAAGTTTGAAAATAAACGTTTAAATGTCCTTCAAAAGCAAGTAAATAGATCCGAAACATATAAAATGCAGTTAATCCTGCTGTGGACCAAGCTATTATTGCAAAAATAGGTGAATACAACCAACTATCATTAAGAATTTCATCTTTGGACCAAAAACAAGCAAGGGGTGGAATACCAGAAAGAGAAAGTGTACCCAATAAAAAAGCAGTTTTTGTAATTGGTACATGTTTTCTTAAACCGCCCATAAGAACCATATTCTGACTTTTATCTGGAGAATATCCAACAATAGCTTCCATCGCATGAATAATTGATCCAGATCCTAAGAACAACAATGCCTTCGAATAAGCATGAGTAATCAAATGAAATAAAGCCGCTCGATAAGACCCCATACCTAGAGCTAACATCATATAACCCAATTGAGACATTGTAGAATAAGCTAAGCTTTTCTTAATATCTTTTTGAGCAAGAGCTAAAGTGGCTCCTAAAAATAATGTTATTATACCTATCAAAGCTATTAGATTTAGAATGTAAGGTATAACTATGAAAAGAGGAAGAAGCCGAGCTACAAGAAAAATTCCTGCTGCTACCATAGTAGCGGCATGTATAAGAGCCGAAATGGGGGTAGGCCCTTCCATGGCATCAGGTAACCATACATGAAGGGGAAATTGGGCGGATTTAGCAACAGCGCCGGCAAATAATAGGAAGGCGCATAAAGTAACAAATAAAAAATTAACTTCATTATTATAAACCAAGTTATTGAATATTTCAAACAAATCCCGAAATTCGAAACTACCTGTTATCCAATAAAAACCCAAAATTCCTAATAATAAACCAAAATCCCCGACACGATTAGTTACAAACGCTTTTTGACAAGCATTCGCGGCACTGGGTCGTGTGAACCAAAAACCTATTAATAGATAAGAACACACTCCAACTAATTCCCAAAAAATATAAATTTGTATCAAATTAGAACTAGTAACTAATCCCAACATTGAAGTATTGGAAAAACTCATATAAGCAAAAAATCTCAAATATCCCTGATCATGAGACATATAATTGTCACTATAAATAAGAACCATAATTCCAACAGTAGTGATTAATATCGACATAATAGAAGTAAGTGGATCAACCAAGCAGCCAAATTCTAAAGAAAAATCATTATTGATGGTCCAAGACCATACATATTGATAGACAGAATTATTATTTATTTGCTGAATAGAAAAAAGGGCTGAAAAAACCATAACTATACTTAATAATAAAACACTAGGAAAAGCCCACATACGGCGAAGATTTTTTGTTGCCGTTGGAAAAAGTAGAAGTCCTGTTCCAATTAAGATAGGAACTGGAAGTGGAATGAAAGGTATAATCCATGAATATTGATATGTATATTCCATAAAAAAATAAAAAAAAATTAAAAAAATAAAAAAAAAATTTATCTTAATTAATTGTTTCTGAGTCACCGGTTCTTATTTCTTTTCTTTTGAAAGGGGTCGGTTAATAAAAAAAAAATTAAGATATATAAAATAAAACTTAAATAGAATTTTCTAGCCTTAATTATTCTGAATCTTTCCAAACTACTTCAAATATTTAAAATCAAGAGGTTATAATTGGTCAAATGATATAAATAAGTCACTAGTGAAAAATAAATACGTATTTAATTTTATTAATACTGAATTGTTTTTATTAATACTGAATTGTTAATATTAAATTCAAATTTTAAAATAAAATTTTATGAAGATAAAAAATGAAAATTATAATTTTCATTAAAATTATTACGTATTACAATAATTTTTTTATATCTATAGAACAAGCATAAATAATTATACCAAAAACAGTATTTGATATGAATCATAAAGCCCATAACTAAAACTATTTATTGTAATTCGGTTATTTAGAATCATTAACCAATTTGTTTTGTAACTAATTGTTTGTCTTCCATTACAATAAAAGCTATTTGTAGGAAATGCTATGATATCCAACACTTTAATTTTACGGAAAAAAAAGGGGGCAAATAAAATGCCTTTAAATTATGTATTTTGTATCCTTTAACAGATTAACTACTAGTCTCATTTGATAATTAAAATTTTGTGGACTCTTTCTTCGAGCTTGACCAATTAAATTAATATTAAATTAATTAATATAATAGAAAAAATTATTAAAGTTTTTTTATTTTTTAATTAAGCGGGAGAAGGATTGGGTTATTAAACTTTTAGATTTTTTTATTACATGTATAAATGTAACACGATGAAAATAGAAAGAAAACGAAACGGACAATCTTTCTTTTTTTTTTTTTTTTATTATTTTTTTTTTATTTTATCAACTTCAATCTATTTGGCATAGTGTACCTTATCGTTCTTATTAATATTTTATGTGATTTTTACCCCCCCCCCCTTTTTTTTTGGAGTCTAATTTAGAGAAAAAATAGATAGAGAATAGTAAAGAACAATTGATTTTGAACAATAGATGTCTTTCACATCCAACCGAAAAACCTATTATAACTTTTTAATGGCAGTTCCAAAAAAGCGCACCTCTATTTCAAAAAAACGTATTCGTAAAAATATTTGGAAAAAGAAAGGATATAGGGCAGCATTGAAAGCTTTTTCGTTAGCGAAATCTCTTTCTACCGGGAGTTCTAAAAGTTTTTTTTGTGTAACAAATAAATAATCTGAATCGTTCTAATAACTAATAAAGTGATATAATTTTGTTTATAGTTTATTTATAAGTTATAAAAATGATAAATAATATTTATCAATTATAATTAATATTAACATCATAATAGTATAGTAAAAGAATAAATATTAATATATAAGATAAATTACAATATAAACAATATACATTAAAAAATAAACAATATACATTAAAAATAAATTAAAAAATAAACAATATACATTAAAAATAAAATAAATAAAAACGAATTAGTCTCATAATGTTTTAATTTAAACGAATATAAAATTGAATTTGTTTTACTTTAATTTGAAGCCAAATTTTTCTTTCGTTTCTGAATATAGATAAGAATTCTGTTGTCTACTGAATTCTAAAAATGAATGGTACTTTTTTGTTTGAAAAAAGGGTAAACGCAAGCGCAAGGTTTCGCCTTTCATTTTAGTATGTTTTATCATTTTCCGGATGGGGATTATCACTTTCCCCATCGCCCTTACTCAATCTCAATAATAAAAAGAATTTTTTTTTTAGTTATATTTTAGATTTTATATTATAAAGAAGAGGTCGTTGAAACTAATTGATTAAGTTTAAAATGTTTTTTATAATCTTTTAAACCATTATTTTGGGTTTTAGAAATTATTATCACTATATAAATTCCTTAAACCCAATTAAATTAATAAAAGCCCCGTTTACATTTTTAGGTAGTTATATGACGAATGCGCCAATTTTGAGTGATCTATTTTAGATCCTATGTTTCGATTGGAAGATCGATCAAGATATAATATATATATATTAATTAAAAAATTTAGAAAATATTTTGAAGTACGGTACAATTTCTATACGAAATTTTTTTATATGATTGATACGACCATCCCAAGATACCTAACTTAATGGGTTTGCTAAATCTTAACGCAAATTCTCTACACAACAAAAAATCCTAACGCAACCTAACTATGCAAATATTTACATAAATCTTTTGAGTGTATCGCTGAAATTGTGTTATATAAAAATTCTATTTTTTTATTAATCGATAAAATTAATTTTTTATTTTAGATTAATAAAATAAATGATAAAAGAAATTAATCATTAAAAAATGCAAACGAGGCAGAACATTTTTTTTTTACTTATATCCAGGGATTGAAGTAAAAATTATCTAGTTACAACTGTTACATTTTTGTTTTAGGAGAGCATAAAGTAATAGCCTACGAAAAAATACATTGTTAGTTCAGTTAAATAAAATTGACATCCTAAAATACTAAATAACTAAATAAAAAGAATAAAAAGATAATAATAAGAAAAATCAATATTATTAATGTTAACGAAAACGTTTTAATCCCTAATTTTTAAACAAGTTTTTATTCATCAATTTGAATGGTTTCCTAAAAAAAAAATATTGGATTGAATTAACTCCTTCAAGCTCGACGATTGAATAAAAATAGGTTATTATGATTTCGAATAAGCCGCTATGGTGAAATCGGTAGACACGCTGCTCTTAGGAAGCAGTGCTAGAGCATCTCGGTTCGAGTCCGAGTGGCGGCATGGCATCTTCTAAAAGAGTAAGTCCTATAATGAATTCAATTCCCGATTTCAATTCCTATAATTGAGGGACGCCCTTATTAATTTAATAATTTTTATGATATTTTCAACTTTAGAGCATATATTAACTCATATATCCTTTTCGATCGTTTCAATTGTAATTACAATTCATTTGATAATTTTATTAGTCGATGAAATCGTAGGACTAGATGATTCGTCAGAAAAGGGGATGATAGCTACTTTTTTCTGCATAACAGGATTATTAGTTACTCGTTGGATGTATTTGAGGCATTTACCATTAAGTGATTTATATGAATCATTAATTTTTCTTTCGTGGAGTTTTTCCATTATTCATATTATTCCGTATTTTAAAAAACATAAAAACCATTTAAGCGCAATAACCGCGCCAAGTGCTATTTTTACTCAAGGTTTTGCTACTTCGGGTCTTTTAACTGAAATGCATCAATCCGCGATATTAGTACCCGCTCTCCAATCCCATTGGTTAATGATGCACGTAAGTATGATGGTATTGAGCTATGCGGCTCTTTTGTGTGGATCATTATTATCACTAGCTCTTCTAGTCATTACATTTCGAAAGATTTTTAGTAAAAGCAATAATTTCGAAAATGAGTCAGTTTACTTTAGTGAGATTCAATACGTGAACGAAAGAAACAATGTCTTACGAAACACTTCTTTTATTTCGTCTCAAAATTATTACAGGTATCAATTGATTCAACAATTGGATCGTTGGAGTTATCGTATTATTAGTCTAGGGTTTATCCTTTTAACCGTAGGTATTCTTTCGGGAGCAGTATGGGCTAATGAAGCATGGGGATCATATTGGAATTGGGATCCAAAGGAGACTTGGGCATTTATTACTTGGACCGTATTCGCTATTTATTTACATATTAGAACAAATAAAAATTTTGAAAGTGTAAATTCTGCAATTGTGGCCTCAATGGGCTTTCTTATAATTTGGATATGCTATTTTGGGGTTAATCTATTAGGAATAGGGTTGCATAGTTATGGTTCATTTACATTAACATCTAATTGAATAAAAGACTTGACGAATATAAACATAGGACGGCATACAGGTATATATACGAAAACTTCATGTAAACAATCAAGAACCATTTGAATCATTTCCATTACTTGATTCAAATGGTTCTCACAAATTCAAAAGATATCTAGTTATAATAGAATTCCAATTTATTTATTTTACTTAAAAGAATATAAAATATTTTACTTAAAAGAATATAAAAGACTCATTTTTTTATTGTACAATCAACCATTTTTAAAATCATGGGATTTCAGTTTCATTTTTTGGTTTACTCACAAAAACTATCGAAAAAAATAATTGGATATAATAGCTTCGACCTTGTCAACTGATAATGATAAAACGAAATCGGGATAAACACCAATACCTATTACAGGTAAAAGGATAGAGATCGAAACAAATAATTCTCGCGGTCCAGAATCAAAAAAATAAGAGTTTGGGGCATTAAAAAGCTTGTATCCATAGAACATCTGGCGTAACATAGATAATGAATAAATAGGAGTTAATATCATTCCAATTGCCATTACAAAAGTAATTAATATTTTTGTCATTAAAAGATATTTTTGACTAGTAAGTATTCCAAAAAAAACTAACAATTCGGCAACAAAACCGCTCATGCCCGGTAATGCAAGAGAAGCCATTGATAAGATACTGAAAGTCGTGAATATTTTTGGAATTGCGATAGCCATTCCGCCCATTTCGTCGAGATAAACAAGACGTATTCTATCATAACTCGTTCCGGCCAAGAAAAAAAGCGCAGCGCCAATAAATCCGTGAGAGATTATTTGTAAAATGGCTCCGTTGAGTCCTGTATCGCTTATAGAACCAATTCCTATAATTATGAAACCCATATGAGATACAGAAGAGTAGGCTATTCTTTTTTTTAAATTACGCTGACCGGGAGATGTTGAAGCTGCATAGATTATTTGAATTGTGCCTACTATAATCAACCAGGGAGAGAATATAGAATGGGCGTGGGGTAATAATTCCATATTGATCCGAACCAATCCATACGCTCCCATTTTTAATAAGATTCCGGCTAAAAGCATACAAGTACTGTAATGTGCCTCTCCATGGGTGTCTGGTAACCATGTATGTAAGGGTATGATCGGTGATTTGACAGCAAAAGCAATAAGAAATCCAATATAGAATATTATTTCCAGTGCTACAGGATACGATTGATTAGCTGATGTTTCAAAATTTAATGTTGGTTCATTGGAACCATATAAACCAATACCCAAAACTCCCATTAATAAAAAAACGGAACTTCCTGCAGTGTACAAAATAAATTTTGTAGCTGAATACAAACGTTTCTTTCCCCCCCACATGGATAGAAGTAGATAAACTGGAATTAATTCTAACTCCCACATGATGAAAAAAAGTAAAAGGTCTCGAGAAGAAAATGGTCCTATTTGACCGCTATACATTGCTAACATCAGAAAATGGAATAGTCGGGAATCTCGAGTAATCGGCCGAGCCGCTAAAGTAGCTAAAGTTGTGATAAATCCTGTCAGTAAAATGGGTCCTATAGAAATTCCATCTATTCCCAATCTCCAGTAAAAATCAAAAAAATCGATCCATTTATAATCCTCTGTCAGTTGCATTAATGGATCATCCAATTGGAAACGATAACCGAATGCATAGGTTGTTAGAAGGAGTTCTACTATGCATATACCTATAGTATACCACCGAATTATCTTATTTCCTCTATGAGGGAGAAAGAAAATTAAGGAACCCGCGAATATTGGCAAAACTACAACTAGCGTTAACCAAGGAAAATTATTCATGGTAAAAACAAGATAAACTTGGACCAGAAAAACCCGTGCTCAAAATAAATAGTTTTTGAGCGCGGGTTTTTGTCGGTAAAGGTAAAAAAATCAAATGTATTCAAGTGGGGTTTTCTGGAACGTATTAATAAGCCAGACCCATACTTCGAGTTGTTTCATGCCATAAATAAACTCGAACACTCAAGAAATCTGTCGGACAGGCGGATTCACATCTCTTACAACCGACACAGTCCTCTGTTCTTGGAGCAGAAGCAATTTGCTTAGCTTTACACCCGTCCCAAGGTATCATTTCTAATACATCCGTTGGGCAGGCGCGCACGCATTGAGTACACCCTATACACGTATCATAAATCTTTACTGAATGTGACATTTGGATCTATAAATTTTTGAATGTCAGAAAGTTTCGATCTAGTAAACTTGTAAATGAATCATATATTTAGACACCAGATGAATCAATAATTTATCATAATTTTTCTAATCAATCTACTTCTGGATTGACTCATGCGATAGAGCCAAGATACTTTAATTTCTTACATTTTTGAAAACGTGTATTATTACGTAATGTATGGTCATGGTAATTCTAATTTATGAATATTAGAATTTATATGATTAATACTACTTATTCAACAAATTCGATTGATTGATACGAGTTGATTTTCTGTTACGATAAATTGATGAAACAATAGCCGGGCCAATAGCTGCTTCAGCGGCTGCAATAGCTATAACAAAAATTGAGAAAATATTTCCTTTTAATTGGCGACTATCAAAAAAATCAGAAAATGTTACGAAATTCATATTAACCGCATTCAGTATAAGTTCAAGACACATAAGGGCTCTAACCATATTCCGGCTCGTGATCAATCCATAGATACCGATAGAAAATAAGTAGGCACTCAAAACAAGTACATGTTCGAGCATCATTGACCAACTCCTTATCAATTTCGATTCATTTCAATATGAACTGAACAACAATTCAACAGATTCAATTGACTAGAATAAAAAAAAGTACGGAACAAAGGCAGATTTTCGATTGTTAATAGAATAGATTGAATAATTTCTATTTTAGACATAAACAATCTTTAATTAAAGGGAAATAAATGGAATGTAATAAAACCGAACAGAGTTTAATGTGCATTGCTAATTCTATAAATTTTTTACTGTCGCGCCACGGCAATTGCACCTATCAAAGCGGCTAAAAGAATTATCGAAACGAATTCAAATGGAAGGAAAAAATCTGTTGATAAATGAATTCCAATTTGTTGACTATTACTTATCAAATCTTGCTCTATAATCTGGTTTGATCTTGTAGTCCAAATAATTCCGTACCATGACGTATCCGTAATAATAATCATGAGTAAAACAAAAATACTTGTACAAACTGGCAAAGTAACCACATCCCCAATGGTCCAAAGATTCAAATCTTTGTAATATTCTGAACCATTCATGAACATCACAGCAAATACGATTAAAACATTTATAGCTCCCACGTAAATAAGGAGTTGTGCAGCAGCTACAAAATAAGAGTTTAATAGAATATAGAATAAGGATATACAAACAAGAACCAGTCCCAATGAAAAGGCAGAATAAATGGGGTTGGTAAATAATACCACCCCCATACCTCCTAGTATAAGAACCGATCCCAGAAAGACTAAAAGAAAATCATGTATTGGTCCGGGCAAATCCATTATATGTAAAATAAGAGATAAATAAATAGAAATGTTTTTCATGACCTTATTGATACCCGACCAGAAATTTTTTTTTATGATTTTTGAGCAATTCCTAATTTAATCCTAAGTAAATAAATACTAAAGGATATGAATAAATGTGAGTACTATTATTGGACTAATTTCATTCTTTATCTGAAAGAGTCGTTCTAATTCTAAACTATATATTTTAAAACAATTATGGATATATTAATTAATGGATTTTCAATCCAAATTAAGACGCGTTTCTTACCAACCAATCAATAGTTGGTATTTGTAGTTATTGACCAAACAACACGAAAGAAACCTAAATTCCTTCTATATTAGTTATTAGTAAAGTAATTATAAATTATTCGTTAATAAGAGATTTACTTATTTATTTGAGGCGAATTCAAAATTGTTCGAATTGTATAATCGTCAATTACTGACATTGGTAAACGACCCAAAGCAATTTGATTATAATTCAATTCGTGACGATCATAAGTAGAAAGTTCATATTCTTCAGTCATTGATAAACAATTCGTTGGACAATACTCAACGCAATTACCACAAAATATACAGACTCCGAAATCAATACTGTAATTAAGCAGCCGTTTCTTGCGAATATCAGTTTCCAATTTCCAATCAACAACGGGTAGATCTATAGGACATACACGAACGCATACTTCACAAGCAATACATTTATCAAATTCAAAATGGATTCGACCGCGGAAACGCTCCGCGGTGATTAATTTTTCATAAGGATATTGAATAGTTACGGGTAAACGATTTGCGTGGGATAAAGTAATCATGAAACTTTGACCAATGTACCTTGCAGCTCGTACTGTTTGTTGACCATAATTCATGAACCCAGTTACCATAGAGAACATATCGTTAATATATATATGAATAGTTTTGTGTTTGTTTATTTCTCTTGTTTGAGACACGTTGTGAATATAGAATGTTACTTTACAGTGAAAAGAGTTGGAAAGAAGTTGTTAATAATAGATTACCGAGAGAAATAGGTAAAAGAAATTTCCATCCAAGATTCAATAGTTGGTCCATTCTTAGCCTCGGTAAAGTCCATCTTGTTGTGATAGGAATGAACAAGAACAAATAAGTTTTAGCTAATGTAATAAAGATACCAATTATCGCTCCAAAAACTCCACATGTTTTATTTATTTCAAAAAGCTCAGAAACATATATGTCCGGAATAGATATATTCCAACCTCCCAAGTAAAGAACTGTTACAAATAATGAAGAAACCAATAGGTTTAGATAGGAAGCAACATAAAATAACCCAAATTTTATACCCGAGTATTCGGTTTGATAACCTGCTACTAACTCTTCTTCTGCTTCTGGTAAATCAAAAGGTAATCTCTCACATTCTGCTAGGGAAGAAATAATAAAAATGATAAACCCTATAGGCTGACGCCACAAATTCCATCCCCAAAAACCATATTTTGATTGCGCCTCAACAATATCAATTGTACTTGAACTGTTAGATAATTATAGTCGGTGATACCATCACTGTTACCATCGCTATTACAGAACCGTACATGAGATTTTCACCTCATACGGCTCCTTGAAGGCCAGAAATAAATATAGGGACCGCGTCAGTATTCTTTTTTGAATCTTGATATGTTTGTAGGATGGATAACTATCGGTCGGTCCCAAATTAGACCAATTGAATTCTGTCTGTTAGAATTATTTTAATTCAAAATAAAATAAAAAAAGTACTTCTGAATTGATCTCATCCTTTCTTTAATTTAATAATTTCAATAATAATTTCAATTCTTCTTTGTTCAGTAATAACTTAACTGTTCAATAAAATACTTCTTGTAAAAATATCAATAACCCGTTGGTTTCACGTACGAAAAAAAAATTCTATATTAATTAATGAATTATGACACAAATTATATATCTATTAATATGTATATGGGAAAGAATAAAAGTAACAAATAATAAATTAAGTATATCTTTTTTTTTTTTTTTCGTTCCTATTCTTCTTTCTATTTCTGAGAAAAAGAGGGCTTTCAAAATAAAGTAAAGGATTATTTCGTTTCGAATAGTTATTTATTAAATCGGTGGATAGGAGTATACTCTGGATTGGAATCGTGTCATGGGGAGTACTGCCTGATCATTTCTACCAACTTAAAGCCCCAATTAGTATTCTTTGTTTGTATATTATGTAAAAATGTCCTTTTGGAGAATTTACATAATCTCCATTACTAATCCTTTCCATATGTTCGTGTTTCTAACCATCCACTCGTTTTTGCTCAATCCCCCGTTATGCTAATACATAAAAATGATAGTGAAAACTCAATACGGTTGATCTTTTGAACCCGCTTCAAGTCAGGATGACTAATCAACCAATCTTGGGGGAAACGGTCTCTTCTGTTTATGTTTATTTCCGCTTAACTCTCTAACTCTTATACATAGAAAATGAGAATCAATCTTTTTACTGCGAATTTATATATAAGCTGTTTTCTTTCACTCATATAACTATTTGATTTAGTTCATCAACCCGAATAATGAATAAAAAAAAAAAAAAATTAAGATATCTACTCAATCCATTCCAACCCTTTCCTTGAAAGGAAGGAATAGAGAAAAGTTTATGTCTATGTATCAACGAATCACACGTAGAGATATTGATAACACACATAAAGTTAATGGTATTTCATAACTAATCGATTGAGCAGCAGCTCGTAGACCGCCTAAAAAGGAATATTTATTATTTGACCCGTATCCCGACATAAGAAGTCCAATTGGAGCAATACTGGAAATGGCAATCCATAAAAAAACACCGATATTGAGATCCGCTAAAACAAGGTGATATCCAAAAGGAACTACTGAATAGCTTACTAAAATTGATATGACTGCTATGGATGGCCCGATACTGAATAAACGAGTATCCCCCCTAGATGGAAAAAGATTTTCTTTGAAAAGTAGTTTTGTCCCATCTGCTAGAGCTTGAAGAACTCCCAAAGGGCCGGCGTATTCAGGTCCAATACGTTGTTGTATCCCTGCCGATATTTCTCTTTCTAACCATACAATTACCAGTACGCCTATTGTGATTCCCACTACAAGAGTCAAAATAGGAACAAGAACCCATAGAATTCCATAAACCTCTTTAAAAAATTCTAATCTAGAAAAAGAATCGATATCTTGTACTTCCGGTGTATCAATTATCATTTCAACGATCAACTTCTCCCATAATGATATCTATACTACCTAGTATCGTCATAATATCAGCCAATTTCATTCTTTTAACTAACCGCGGAAGAATTTGCAAATTGATAAAACCCGGCGGGCGGATTTTCCATCTCCAAGGAAAACCACTCTGATCCCCTATGAGAAAAATTCCCAATTCTCCCTTTGGGGCTTCTACTCTCACATAAAGTTCTTGTTTCGGCAATTCAAATGTAGGAGACGGCTTTTTACTAATAAATCGATATTCAAAATCATTCCATTCCGGATTCCTTTCTCTATCAAAGTATCGTATTTCTAAATTCTCATAGGGTCCCCCTGGAATTCCTTCCAGGGCCTGTTGAATAATTTTTACGGATTCTATCATTTCACCAATTCGGACTAGATAACGAGCCAATGAATCTCCTTCTTTTTGCCACTGTACTTCCCAATCAAATTCGTCGTAACATTCATAATGATCAACTTTACGAAGATCCCATTGTATTCCGGAAGCTCGCAGCATTGGTCCCGATAAACCCCAATTTATTACTTCCTCTCTACCAATAATGCCCACTCCCTCGACTCGTTCTAAAAAAATAGGATTTCGTGTAATAAGTTTTTGATATTCAGCAACTCTTGTTAAAAAATAATCGCAGAAATCCAAACATTTATCTATCCAGCCATGAGGTAGATCGGCCGCTACTCCTCCGATACGAAAATAATTATGCATCATTCTCATACCGGTGGCAGCTTCGAATAGATCATATACTAATTCTCTTTCTCTGAAAATATAGAAAAAGGGAGTTTGTGCACCAATATCCGCCATAAAAGGACCGAGCCATAACAGATGAGAAGCTATACGACTCAACTCCAACATAATTATTCTGATATAGCTGGCTCTTTTAGGTACTTGAATATTTCCCAACTGTTCCGGTCCGTTTACAGTTATTGCTTCTGTGAACATAGTAGCTAAATAATCCCACCGTGTTACATAAGGCAAATATTGTATAATTGTTCGATTTTCCGCAATTTTTTCCATTCCTCGGTGTAAATAACCCAATATTGGTTCACAGTCAATAACATCTTCACCATCTAGAGTAATGATGAGTCGAAGAACACCATGCATTGATGGGTGGTGGGGGCCCATATTGACTATCATGAGGTCTTTTCTTGTAGCCGGTATATTCATAGGTTTTTCCTCGATTCATTCTTTCATGAATTGCTGAAAACGAAAAAAAGTTCATTAAAATTCAAGATCTAATAAATCAAATAATTTAATTCAAAATGCCTTTATAAAAATATAAAAATAAAATTAACGAGTTTTTGACTCCCGAATATCTAACCGATTAATTAATTCTTTATAACATATTCTATTTTTCTTTGACAAATAAGACAGTAATCGTTGGCGTTTTCCCAGAATTTTACGTAAACCTCTCTGAGATAAATAGTCTTTTTTGTGTAATTGTAAATGTGAAGTAAGTCTTCGTATCCTATTGGTGAAACTAACTATTTGAAATTCAACAGATCCTCTGTTTTCGTCTTTTTCTTCTTGTGAAATAACTGAGATGAATGAATTTTTTACCATAAACTGAAATCTTCTCTCCCCCCCCTCTTTTTATTTTAAGATATTTTTTATTGATAGATATCTTTATTGATCAGTAATAATAATGCCCCTAATTTTTATTTGGTATATACAATAATTTGAATTTCGTTATTAATTTCTAATTTTTTTAATTTAATAAAACTTACTCAATCCTATTTTCATTTTAAAATTGGATTTGAAAGGGGATACAAAAGTATGGTTGGTTTCTTCACTCACAAAAGATAAAAGTTTAGACCTAAAATAAGAAAATTTTGTTCATTCTAGATCTAATTGATATGTCATTGAATTAGTATCATGTATCAGAATGGAATGTAAGACAATGTATGCGTGCATCTCTTTGTCGTCATAGACCAGATATGGTATGGGAAATATAGGAAAAATGTACTATTAATGAATTTTCAATCGCGGATACATATGTATCCTTACCATACTGAAACAACTGCCATTATTGGTATTAAACCAATAACGATTCATACAAGCTAAATCTTCTAATCGATAATTGGGCCAAAGAAATAGCTTTAATTTTATAAGTTTTTTTTTATATTTTTTGCTTTTATCCACAACTTGACTGTTTACCTCATTCCCATTACAAAAATATGCCTTTCTATGTCTATTCTTAGAATTTAAACAAATTAGAATTCGCAATTCTCTACGACGTCTAGGCGATAAAATATTTTCAGGAACAAACAAATCATAATTTTTTTTATATCTATTTCCAGTCATCTTTTGATGTTTTGTAATGACTTCATCAGAATTCTTATCAACATGTTTTTTTTCTCGGTATCTTTGATTTATTTGATGTTTACTTTTATGAACTAATGAAATACCGAGGGTTTGATACATAATAAATTTTCCATCATTTTTTATAGCTAGACGAATTGGTTCAATAATCAAAAATCCTCTTTTAATAAATTCTGTAAGAGTTACATCTTTCTGAATCGTCAAAATATCCAGACTCATTTCGCCCCTTTGAATAGAGGCTATAGTAATTTCTCTTGGATTTATCAGTCTAAGCAGGAGACAATATACGTTGATGTTATTGATTATTTTTTTATTTAAAGAATCATCCCATCTCAATTGAAAATACAAATACCTTTTTAGGAAGAAATCAAACTCCGCTTTTGTATTGATCTTGTATTGCTTTTTATTTCTATGTTTTTTCATGTCCGATCCCGTATAATCTTCTTCAACATCTTTTTCTTGGTTTGAAAGAGCTGATTTAAGATCTGCTTGGCCCGTGGATTCTTTTTCTCCTTGATTTTGGTTTTCTAATTCAAGAGATTTTTTTTCATTCGACGATATTGATATAAAAGGATCTCTTTTTTTATTTCCAGTGATGCTTTTGTTTTCACTAGCATTTTTTTTTATATTAGAATTAAAAAGTAGTAATTTAATTGGTATAACCCACGGTTTCATTTTATACGTATTATAAAGTCTCACAAATTCTGGCAAGAACCAAAGTTCCAGATTTGATATGGGACGACTTAGTAGTTCTTCATTCATTCCCATCCAATCCAAAAGGGGGTTTTGATTGGATAGGTTGATTTTTTGATCTTGCTGAAGTGTGAGATAAAAAAGACCCTTATTATTGATTTTATCAATTATTTGATACTTATTAACCCTAGTCTTAGTATATTTATTACTGTTAGTGTCAGTATCAATATTGATCCAGGCCTCAATATCGACCTTCGTTTTAAGACAAAAATCGAGAATTCTCCAATCAAAATATTTTCTATCCGTATTTTTATCCATATCTCGAATATCATCTTCTACCATATTAAATGATTTTTGGTTATGTGTGTTGTAATTATAAAAAATATCTTGGTTAGTTTTTACTTGTAATGGTGATCCATAAATTGAAGAGTACTTCTTAGTTTCAGAATTTATAGATTTATATGCTAAAAGATCATATCTATATTGTTTTTTAAAATTATCCTTTTGATTCAATAATAAATCCGTTTCCATTTTTGTTTTTTTTTCGTAGTGAATTAATTCATCTTTTTCATATAAATCACACAAATCTTTATATAAATCTTTATTTTGAGCTATACAGTTCAATATATTTCGCCATTTTTGTGGTACTACTCTAGACCATTTAATTTGAGATACATCACATTGATATTCATAATGACTCCTTAACCAATTTGTCCATTGATTCATTCCAGAATTGCGAAGATTCTTAGGTCTTAATTCGGAATGAAATAGTTCTTGTCTTACAACAAAAAAATCCTTTATTTCATTCTTAAGAAAAAGGGGGGTTCCATTATATTGAAATACGGATTTCAATTTCTCTAACTTAATAAGTTGGGTTTGTGATAATTTGTAAAATACATATGCTTGTGAAAAGTAAGATAAGTCAAAAAAAGTCTTTGAATTTTTTTGACTAAGACTAATATTAGTATTAGAAAGTGACTCTTTTATAATCGAAATAAATTTAATTAAACTTTGATTTGTTTTATTAATTCTTTCTTGATTTGCTTCATTACTGTTAATGTTTTTATTAATAATTTTTTTTGTTGATTCAAGAAAAAGTTGTGTATTGATACTAGGAATATTAATCATAGATAGAAAGATATCTATGTATATCTTTTCAATGAAAAATATTATAAAATAATGGGATTTACGGATTAATCGAGCAGTTCTTCTTTTTAATATCTGCCAAATATTTTTTTGTGATTCCAATCTTTTATCATCATAACTTATTTTGTTAGAACTCAAATTTCTATCTGAAGTTATAAATCCCTTTTTCTTGTCTTTTGTAATTTTTTCTATTTGATTTATGATTGTGTTTATTCTATCAGTCAGATCTTGCATTTTTTTTTCTGTTAATGAATAATTTGTCCAATTCTGAGATCTAATTTGAATGGACGATTCCTGAATCATCCGATTCCTGATTATTGAATCTTTTTTAATTTCACTCAATTCATATACTTCTATTTCTCTCAATCCAAATAATATAATTGGGTTTATTTTTGAGAGTTCTTTTATTATTTCTTTTATAAATAGAATGTTTTTAATGATCCATTTTTTTGGTTTTTTTGAGACATTTAGAAAAAATTTTGTTTGTTCTTTAAAAATTCCTAGAATTATAAAACATTTCTTTTGCAATTTTTTCATTTTTTTTTTGAGTTCTTTTAAAATCGGTTCAAAAAATGAAAGTTTTTTTCTGGGAGAACCAAAAGGTAGTTCAGCTTCCATTCCAAAAATTGTTAAAAAACAAAAATCATTTTTTTGACCTTGCTTTTTCATTGGATCGTTATAAGGGGCTCGTAACTTAGATCTGTGCCAAGGTTTAAGACGAAAAGGAAATAGGATCTTGATCTGAATGCCGTCTGTTAACCAGTTTTTTGGAAATTCTTTTTCTGATAATTGAACGCCGTTATAGGTACATTTAACATGCATTTCTCTATTCCAATCCTTTAAGTCCTCATACCATTCCGGAAATTGAAATAATAGTATACGGACGATATTTTTAGCTATTATCAATGAAGGTAATATAATATATTTTCTAAGAATTGATTGGGTTACTAATAAAAAACCTCTTATTACTTGAGCAAGTAAAATACTATCCCAGGCTTCCGCTATTTGTATACGCACTTTCTCCTTTCTTTTGTCTTCTTCTTTTTTGTCCTCCTCTTTTTTTTTCGCGCTTTCTTTTGTTTTTTTCTCTGTATAATTCGAAATTGTGAAT